GAAACAGCAACACTAGTCGCCATCTCTATATCTGGTTTACTTGTAAGTTTTACCGGGTATGCCTTATATACTGCTTTTGGGCAACCCTCCCAACAACTAAGAGATCCATTCGAGGAACACGGGGACTAGTTGAAGTAGAGAGCCCCCCAATATTGGGGGGCTCCTGACTTCAATTCTTTACTTCAATTAAGATAATAAAAAATCATTTTATCTTTTTAGTTGGAACTTTAGGGGGTTCTCGAAAAAAGATAGCGAAAAAAATGATTCCTAGAGTCGAGACTAAAAGGAATGTATAAACCAATGCTTCCATAGATTCGATCGTGGTTTACAATTATAGCTTCCATACCTGTTTAGTTGGGATTGTCCCCCGGATAAAAAAAAAGAGCAAAAGTCGAAGAAAAGCGGCAAGTCAAATCAAGGTGTCCCCGATACCCTATGGCAAATTGTCAAATTACAAAAATAGAAACGAAAAGTACGAGATCAATGCTATATCAAACTGCTTGTCTTCTTGTAGTTGGATCCCCAAGTTTTTGGAATGCTCCAAATTCCACTTGAGCGTCTAAATCTGGATCAATACCAGCAAAAACATCTCTGAACAAGGTTCGAGCGCCATGCCAAATATGTCCGAAGAAAAAAAGCAGAGCAAACGAAGCATGTCCAAAAGTAAACCAACCCCTGGGACTGCTACGAAAAACACCGTCGGATTTTAAAGTAGCACGATCTAATTCGAAAATTTCACCTAATTGAGCGCGTCTAGCATATTTTTTCACAGTAGTAGGATCACTATAACTGACTCCATTTAGTTCGCCGCCGTAAAACTCAACAGTTACACCTACTTGTTCGACACTATACTTGGATTCTGCCCTTCGAAAAGGAACATCGGCTCTAACAATTCCGTCTTCGTCTATCAAAACAACTGGAAATGTCTCAAAAAAAGTAGGCATACGACGTATAAAAAGTTCACGTCCTTCTTTATCTCTAAAGATAGGATGTCCTAACCACCCAACAGCTATTCCATCACCGTTGTCCATTGAGCCCGCTCTGAACAATCCACCCTTTGCCGGATTATTTCCAATGTAATCATAAAAGGCTAATTTTTCAGGAATTTTAGACCAAGCGTCGGATAAACTTTGATTTTCGGCTAGCCCAGCACCAACTCTTCGATATATTTCTTGCTGGAAGTATCCTTGATCCCATTGATAACGAGTGGGACCAAATAATTCAATCGGGGTCGTTGCTGAACCATACCACATAGTTCCAGCAACAACAAAAGCTGCAAAAAAGACAGCCGCGATACTACTGGAAAGCACGGTTTCAATATTTCCCATACGTAATCCCTTGTATAGACGTTGGGGCGGACGGACACTAAGATGGAATAAGCCGGCCAATATGCCCAGAGTCCCCGCTGCAATATGGTGAGAGGCTATTCCTCCCGGAACAAAGGGATCAAAACCTTCCACGCCCCACGCCGGATTTACAGATTGTACCTTTCCAGTTAGTCCATAAGGATCGGACACCCATATTCCAGGACCATACAATCCCGTTACATGAAAAGCGCCAAACCCAAAACAAGCCACTCCTGAGAGAAATAAATGAATTCCAAAGATCTTAGGCAAATCTAAAGAAGGTTTTCCTGTACGCTCATCACAAAATATTTCTAGATCCCAAAACACCCAATGCCAGATAGCTGCCAAGAAGCACAAGCCAGAAAAGACAATATGCGCCCCAGCCACACCCTCATAACTCCAAATACCCGGATTCGTTATAGTTCCCCCTGTGATACTCCAACCACCCCATGAATTGGTTATTCCTAACCGAGTCATGAAGGGTATTACGAACATACCTTGTCTCCACATTGGATCCAGAACTGGGTCAGAGGGATCAAAAACTGCTAATTCATATAGAGCCATCGAACCGGCCCAGCCGGCAACCAAAGCTGTATGCATTATATGGACAGATAGCAAACGACCGGGATCATTCAATACAACGGTATGAACACGATACCAAGGCAAACCCATGGAAATACCCCTTTAATTCATTATTAATATTAAAATATTAACGTACTAATAATTATTAATATTAACGAAAAATAAACACTATGTAACTTTATTACACTAGAAAAAACGATGTTATGGATCTCCCTTTGTTCAGTGAATTATCCCGAATAATGGATTAATCCTTTTTCTATTCTGTTTAGTATTTTAGTCATAACGTTCCAATTCCATTTGTAGGAACAAAGAGAAGCAGATCTATTCTATACCCGATAAGCATCAATACGCAATGGGAGGTTAACCTCTTTTTATATGCGCGAATCCATACAGGTTTATTCATCATTCAAAGGGCTTCTTCGTAATAATTTGACTTTATTTCTTCCATTATTTTGATTTATTTTTTTGTTATGAACTTCTCGAATCCACTGAACTTATCTAATCCGCGCATAAAATGGAATAAGGACCCGTATTATTAATTATTATTATTAATTATTAAGACAAGAATTTCATTTTTATAAGGATACTTTTCGACCAAAGAAAAGAGGATATTTTTCGATCAAAGGCATTAACTTAGTTAGAGTCATTGTTGACAACAAATTGATCTTTTGACTATCAAAGACAACAAACAAGGGCACTCGATTAAATGAACTTTTTAGAATCTTGACAAACGAAAAACTATCCGGTACAATAGTTATGTAGATTTCGATTAAATGCCTTGAAGTCGTTTTTGACACCAAATTCTAATTGGCGTTCAAACTACTTGGAATATCATCCGTTCCAAGTATATTCACAGGTATTGAAATATACAATTGAATAATTATGCAGCGCCTGGTGCTATTCACTGTACGGTTATACGGATTCCAGGTAAAGAAATCTGGAATCAAATAACGATACATCCGTTTGGCGGGGGATCGACTCTCGATCCAGGCACGTACCTTAATACTAATTCATGATCAATTACAAAAAAACCAGAGGAGATTTGAAACCATGGTATTGAATAATGTGAATTTTAACAGTCCCAAACAAATATTTTTGAGAGTACAAAGAATGAACAATTTGAATTTGAATTGCAAGAAAAAAATATTATTATTATGCACCCCTTGTTGCAGTAATAGGGATAATTTGGATATTGAAAATACACTTTTTGAGATTAACAACGATGATCTAGAGAGTGCTTTTGTTCGTTATTTTAATTTTGGTTATACGAAGAATTTTGTCCCTATTACCGTTGACAATTATCTTTGTGAAAGCCCCGAAGAAAGCGACAGCCCCGAAAAAAGCCCTGAAGAAAGCCCCGAAAAAAGCCCCGAAAAAAGCCCTGAAGAAAGCCCTGAAGAAAGCCCCGAAAAAAGCCCCGAAGAAAGCGACAGCCCCGAAAAAAGCCCCGAAGAAAGCGACAGCCCCGAAAAAAGCCCCGAAGAAAGCGACACTGCGAAAAAAAAAACTATAGATTATAGCGCTTTTTGGGTTCAATGCGAGGATTGTTATGAATTAAATTATAAGAGGCTTTTCAAGTCAAGAATGAATATTTGTGAACACTGCGGTTGTCATTTGAAAATGAATAGCTCAGATCGAATTGAACTTTCGATTGATTCAGGCACTTGGGATCCTATAGGCGAAAACGCTGAAAACGAGGAATACATATCAGTTATGGATCCCATTGGATGGGATTCGGATCCGGATACAGAGTCGGAAGAGAAAAAACAGGAAGAGGAAAAACAGGAAGACGAAAAACAGGAAGACGACTGGGAATTCGAATGGGAGGTGGAACCGGAAGAAGAGGTGGAACCGGAAGAAGAGGTTAGGGGTTCGGATCCAAATAAAGCTCCGGACCCGGATCTGGATCCAAATAAGGATCCAGATCCGAAAAAGGATGACCCGTCCGAGGATGAATCGGACGAGGATGACCCGTCCGAGGATGAATCGGACGACGATGACCCGTCCGAGGATGAATCGGACGAGGATGAATCGGACGACGATGAATCGGACAACGAGAAACAGAAATCGGATTTCTATGAGAATCCGTATTCGGATTTCTATGCGGATTTGGATTCGGATCCGGATACAGAGTCGGAAGAGAAAAAACAGGAAGAGGAAAAACAGGAAGACGAAAAACAGGAAGACGACTGGGAATTCGAATGGGAGGTGGAACCGGAAGAAGAGGTGGAGGTGGAGGAGAAACCTTATATAGAGCGGATGTTTTCTTGTCGGGAAGAAACCGAATTACTCGAAGCTGTTCAAACAGGTACAGGTCAAATAAACGGCATTTCCGTAGCAATTGGGGTTATGGATTTTGGATTTATCGGGGGTAGTATGGGATCCGTAGTAGGCGAGAAAATCACTCGTCTAATCGAATATGCTACCAAAACATCTTTACCCCTTATTATAGTGTGTGCTTCCGGAGGAGCCCGCATGCACGAAGGAAGTTTGAGCTTGATGCAAATGGCTAAAATATCTTCCGCTTTATATCATTATAAAAAGAATCCAAATTCATTTCATCTATCAATCCTTACATCTCCTACGACTGGTGGGGTGACAGCAAGTTTTGGTACGTTGGGGGATATCGTTATTGGTGAACCCGACGCTTACATTGCATTTGCGGGTAAAAGAGTAATTGAACAATTATTAAATATAATAGTACCTGAAGGTTCACAAACAGCCGAAGTTTTATTTGAAAATGGTTTATTGGACCCAATAGTACCACGTAATCCGTTAAAGGGCGTTTTGGATGAGTTATTACAGCTACACAATTTTCGTCCTTTGAATGAAAAATTCTGCGGAGTCCTAAGTTAATAATAAAGTTCGAAATTCGTTAATTTTTTTTTTTTCGACTTAAATATTAAGTATTTAGTTATCGGAATCAAAGGAAAAATCCGAAAATGGATTTTTGGGGGGTGGCATAAGAATAAATTATAGAAAGATAATGCAGATAAACAGATTATCCGCATTATCTTTCTATATTCCTAATTCCTAAATAGGAACCCTCTATCAACAATGGATTTCACTATATTCACTTTATTCTATATACTCACTTAGATATACTTAGTATAATTCTATACGAATTAGAACAAATCTAAGCTATCTTTTTAACAATAGAATATAGCAATAATAGGTAAAAAGATTAATATAAAAATAAATAACAGGTACAAATATTGAATCGAGGTGCCCATTGTATGACAATACTTAACAACTTACCGCCTATTTTTGTACCTTTAGTAGGCTTACTCTTTCCAGCAATTGGAATGATTTCTTTATTTCTGCATGTTCAAAAAAACAAGATTTTTTAAATCTGATAGATCTGATGGGGTAAATTTGATGTCTTTTTTTGAAGACTTAGAGACGCGGCATTCTTCAAACATATCAAACATAAATGAAAGTGAAAGGGTTCTTGTGCAAAGGAAAATATCATATATGAAGTAAGCGTTTATATGATATATCAGTAAATTGGCTAATTGAAAATTAATTGAATATTGAGGCGTATGCCTCGAACCCATGGAGCTATATGTATGTAACTAGGAGATTTTCTGGGAAAGCTACTAGTATTTTAGATCTAAGTCTGGATCTTAGGAATTTCTCCTACTTAGTAATTTCTCCTAAAGGTTATCATAAGAATATTTAGAGTTGGTAAAAGTTACTCTGGATCTTAGGAATTTCTCCTAATTAGTAATTTCTCCTAAAGGTTCTCATAAGAATATTTAGAGTTGGTAAAAGTTACTTTTGAAAAAAAGTAAAATCTAATTGATTGGGATGACTCAGTCACTTCAAATTTCATTTAATTGAAAAATTAATTGAATATTGAGGCGTATGCCTCAACGAAATGTAGAACCCATGGAGCTATATGTATGTAACTAGGAGATTTTCTGGGAAAGCTACTAGTATTTTAGATCTAAGTCTGGATCTTAGGAATTTCTCCTACTTAGTAATTTCTCCTAAAGGTTATCATAAGAATATTTAGAGTTGGTAAAAGTTACTCTGGATCTTAGGAATTTCTCCTAATTAGTAATTTCTCCTAAAGGTTCTCATAAGAATATTTAGAGTTGGTAAAAGTTACTTTTGAAAAAAAGTAAAATCTAATTGATTGGGATGACTCAGTCACTTCAAATTTCATTTAATTGAAAAATTAATTGAATATTGAGGCGTATGCCTCAACGAAATGTAGAACCCATGGAGCTATATGTATGTAACTAGGAGATTTTCTGGGAAAGCTACTAGTATTTTAGATCTAAGTCTGGATCTTAGGAATTTCTCCTACTTAGTAATTTCTCCTAAAGGTTCTCATAAGAATATTTAGAGTTGGTAAAAGTTACTTTTTTTCAAAAGTAAAATCGAATTGATTGGGATGACTCAGTCACTTCAAATTTCATTTAATTGAAAAATTATATCATTTTTTTTTCTATAAATTAACAAATTCTTACTATAGGAGGTAGTATAATATGGACTGGAAACCTCGGCATAGGCATATCTGGTTATCCTTTCTACAGGAATCTCCAAGCCAAAACGACCTCTGCTGGATCTGTAACTTTTTTCTCTGGTCACTCTGGTTGTTGTTGTTTCTTTTATTAATTGACATTTTGAATTCTATTAGAAAAATTATTGACATAATGAGAAATTCGGAACCTCCTTTTAATAAGTCTACACGAATCGACGTTTTCCCACATGTGATCGTCATGTTTTTATATGGGATCGCCAGTCTATTTGCTAGCTTTTATTTACAGTGCACAAGTTGGCGGAATGGGGGTAGTGGGGTTAGTGATTATGATCAATTCAATCAAAAACCAGGGGTAGTGTGTATTTTTCGTTGGGGATATCCTGGACCAGATCCTCGTATCTTAATCCTATTCCTTATCAAAGATATTGAGGCGATCAGAATACACTATCAAGAGGGTATTGATCAGCACTTCATGCTTTTTCTGGAAGTCAGAGGCAAGGGGTCCATTTCTTTGTTTCGTAGTACGGATTACGAAATAATTGAGGAAAAGGCATATGACTTGGCCGATTTCTTAGATGTACCAATTAATCTATCTTGGTTCCGACCTAATAAATAAACAATTTTCTTCATTTTCTTAGCGGCAAAAAGGGCTTATATTCAATATTCTATATACGGAAATGTTGGAAAACAAAGCCCTTTTTGCCGTTATCCACAATTTTGTTTATGCGTAGGTTTGAAGCCTTGTAATAAAACTTATGTTTGATACAAAGCTTTAGATCGTATAGAGTTAACGAATGAAGTGGATTCATTAAAAATTCACAGATGAAAAAATGAAAAAAAAAAAAGCATTTACCTCTATTCTCTTTTTTACATCTATAGTATTTTTGCCCTGGTGGATCTCTTTTTTATTTAAAAAAAGTCTGGAATCTTGGATTATTTATTGGTGGAATCAAAGTAAATCCGAAACTTTTTTCAATGATACTCAAGAAAAAAGTATTCTAGCAAAATTCATAGAATTAGAAGAACTCCTTCTCTTGGACGAAATGATAAAGGAATACCCGGAACCGCATCTACAGAAGTTTCGTATCGAAATCCAAAAAGAAACGATCGAATGCATCAAGATGCACAATGAGGATCGTATCCATACAATTTTGGGCTTCTCCACAAATCTAATCTGTTTCGTTATTTTAAGCGGTTATTATATTCTAAGTAAACAAAAACTTATTATTCTGAATTCCTGGGTTCAAGAATTCTTATATAACTTAAATGACACAACCAAAGCACTTTCTATTCTTTTTTTAAGCAACTTATGTATAGGATACCATTCAACCGGCGGTTGGGAACTAATGATTGGCTCTGTCTACAAAGATTTTGGATTTACTCCTAATGATCAAATTTTACCAGTCCTTGCTTCCATTCTTCCAGTCATTGTTGATACGATTTTTAAATATTGGGTCTTCTATTATTTAAATCGTATATCGCCGTCACTTGTAGTGATTTATCATTCACTAAGTGAGGTCTACTGATCCAAATGGAATGTTTGTTATTTTGTCCATAAGTAAAACGTCCATAAGTAAAACGTCCATAAGTAAAACATTCAAAATCTTACTTTATATTATACACTTCTTTTCTCTATACATCCAAGAGATTCGGATTCCTCCTAGATTTTAGTAAAAATTTTTCAGTAAATAGCAGCTTGGTAGATAGGGAACTTTACTAGGAACCCACCTAATTTTATTGTAGAAATTTTGGGGATCAACGATTGGACCATGCAAACTAGAAAGACCCTTTCTTGGATAAAAGAAGAGATTACTCGCTCGATTTCCGTATCGCTCATGATATATATAATCACTCGGGCATCCATTTCAAATGCATATCCCATTTTTGCACAGCAGGGTTATGAAAATCCACGCGAAGCAACTGGCCGTATTGTATGCGCCAATTGTCATTTAGCCAATAAGCCCGTGAGTATTGAGATTCCCCAAGCGGTACTTCCGGATACTGTATTTGAAGCAGTTGTTCGAATTCCTTATGATATGCAACGGAAACAAGTTCTTGCCAATGGTAAAAAAGGTGCCTTAAATGTGGGGGCTGTTCTTATTTTACCCGAGGGGTTTGAATTAGCCCCTCCCGATCGTATTTCGCCAGAGATGAAAGAAAAGATAGGTAATCTTTTTTTTCAGAGTTATCGCCCCGCTAAAAAAAATATTCTTGTGATAGGCCCTGTTCCTGGTCAGAAATATAACGAAATCACCTTTCCTATTATTTCTCCGGACCCTGCTACTAAGAAGGGCGTTCACTTCTTAAAATATCCCATATATGTAGGCGGAAACCGGGGAAGGGGTCAGATTTATCCCGACGGGAGCAAGAGTAACAATACGGTTTATAATGCTACAGCAAGAGGTATAGTAAGCAAAATCATACGAAAAGAAAAAGGGGGATACGAAATAATCATAACGGATGCGTTAGAGGGACGTCAAGTGACGGATATTATACCCCCAGGACCTGAACTTCTTATTTCAGAAGGTGAATCCATCAAACAGGATCAACCATTAACAAGTAATCCCAATGTGGGTGGATTTGGTCAGGGGGATGCGGAAATAGTACTTCAAGACCCATTACGTGTCCAAGGCCTTTTGTTCTTTTTTGCATCTGTTATTTTAGCACAAATCTTTTTGGTTCTTAAAAAAAAACAGTTTGAAAAGGTTCAATTATCCGAAATGAATTTTTAGATCTACGGATTTATCAACATCAAGTTGTTCAAAAGAAGAAAATTTTTGTTGAAAGTTATGTATGATCAAAAAAATTGTGTAAAGCCTTTTGCTTTTTTTGTTTAGATTCTTTTTAGATCGGTTTGGAGGAATTCTTTTTACTTGTACCGCGTTTCTAGTCATAGTATTTATACTTTCATAGTCTTTATAGTTTTTATTTAGACTTTCTATTAGTAATCACCTATTAGTAATAAGAAGAAGACTTTTTGACCTTCTCCCCTCCTTTTTTGTTTGAATTTCCATTGGAATGGTGCGATTCTGTCACTATTGTCAGATTTCACTGTCATAGAATACATTAATAGCTTTTCTATTCTAATAGAATCAAATTCGACTACATACACATACTAAATAGGTAAGTGTAGAAGCAAAGGATAAATGTGGGGAACACCGGATTCTAGGAGATATTCTTCTATTTGTCTTTCGAGTCTTCGACACAAGAAAGGGATGTGGAAAATTCCTTTTCTTGTGTCGAAATAATAATTATTCTTGATCCCGTCCGTCAAAGATTTAGATTCTTATTTTCGATTTTTTTCCAGTTTATCATAACCTATCCGTCTTTCGATTTTGATTTTATACGTATAATTAAAGTAAAAGTAGTGGACAAACAAAAAAAAAAGAAAGGGAAATTTATTGAGCAAAGCAAATAGAACTTCTTCAATGAACTTCTACAAAGATTTTGAAATACTCCAATTTAGAATCAATCTTTATAATAAAATAAATAGGGTATAAATAGAATAAGGCTTTATTAGTATAAGTCTACAAAAAATTGGCATGATATCGGATCGGCAGAATTCTTTAAAATATCGACT